ATGTTCTTAATTTCCTGGCGTGGTTATTGGCAGGAATTGATTGAAACTTTAGCATGGGCTCATGAACGTACACCTTTGGCAAATTTGATTCGATGGAAAGATAAACCAGTAGCTCTTTCAATTGTGCAAGCAAGATTGGTTGGATTAGCTCACTTTTCTGTAGGTTATATATTCACTTATGCGGCTTTCTTGATTGCCTCCACATCGGGCAAATTCGGTTAATTATTTATGTATTCTATCCGAAATAATATATATTTTTTAATATAAAAAATATAGGTATGCACTCTTATATTTATTTCTACATCTAAGATCCGATTTGTATCATTATCATTGATAATAAGAGGAACTGAAGCATTATGGCAAAGAAAAGTTTGATTTATAGGGAGAAGAAGAGGCAAAAATTGGAACAAAAATATCATTTGATTCGTCGATCCTCAAAAAAGGAAATAAGTCAGATTCCGTCGCTAAGTGAGAAATGGAAAATTCATGGAAAATTACAATCCCCACCACGTAATAGTGCACCTACACGTCTTCATCGACGTTGCTTTTCGACCGGAAGACCCAGAGCTAACTATCGAGACTTTGGACTATCTGGACACATCCTTCGGGAAATGGTTCATGCATGTTTGTTGCCAGGGGCAACAAGATCAAGCTGGTAAGGATTTACGTATCCCTTAATTTTTCTATTTTTTTCTATGATTGGCCCCTTTACCATTCTGTCTAAATAGGCTATTCTATTTGTACAGATATGGAATAGGGGCGCATTCAATTCTTCTTTGTTTATTAGAGTTTAGTCCACGTTTTTTTGTTTCATCGCGGGGTAGAGCAGTTTGGTAGCTCGCAAGGCTCATAACCTTGAGGTCACAGGTTCAAATCCTGTCTCCGCAACATTTTTTTTTCAACAAATGTAAGTTTGATTCTATTAATTCTATTAACTAGTCATTAATTAATACTTGTCTTTTGGGACGCGAGGCAAAAATTACTATATTTCCCGGTCAACTATACCGAATCTTTTATCTTTTTGAATCCATTTATATTTGGGCGGATAGCGGGAATCGAACCCGCGTCTTCTCCTTGGCAAAGAGAAATTTTACCATTCGACTATATCCGCATTTTTCGGCCTTCTTGATAAGAAATTTATGGATAATATTTGTTCAAAGCTATACGAGATACACTCTTTGGTTTGGAGTCCTTTCATAAAATTCTACCACCAAATAAATTCAATTAACAATTCTATTAAATTCTATTAATATATAATATATATAAATTAATATATAATATATATAAATATATATATTAATATTATATATATTGAATAACCATATTCAAGAATATATTATTCCCCATTTCCATAAAATATTATATTCTATATTGATATCAGATATCAATTTTTTATTAGTTTTTTATTTAGTTATTTATTCCTATTTCATATTTAGTAAATTGATATTTATTACTATTTTATTAATATTCATATTTCACTCAAGTTCCAGAAGTTCGACCCCCCCTCTAATTTTTTTGTTTTCTTTATTTGCATTTTAGGGACTTATATTCAATTTGAATGTGTAATTCATGGAATGGGAGGGGTCATCTCATTTTTGGATCTGCAACGAATGAATTCACGAGATAAGAGAATTAAGGATACCCACCAAGAAGACTAATCCAATCCATAAAGATGTACCAGAAAATACAACATTTTTGTTACTCGACCAACCATCAGGAGACGCAAATACAACGGGTACACTAATCAGTAAGATTGATGAAGTAATAATTAATGCAAAAAGAGCCAATTGGAAAGCAATAGTCATGTTTTTAATCCTCCAAGCTATTAACAAAAGAATATACACCATTTAATCCTCTTACCCACTAAAAAATTTTAATAAATAAAGGGATTTTATCATGAATCCGTTGATTCGAGATGACTTATTTCCAACTTTTTTTTACCACTTTTATTCTATTCGGACATGAAGTTAAAGGTTCTTTTTGACTTCACAAATGGGTATACTGGATCGTGTATCTCATTTATTTATATAGACAGATTTATAGACCTATAAAGAAAGTCACACCCTATAGCTTTCTCTACATAGTGATCGTATTAACTCATAGGGCTATGTTCTATTTGGCGAAAAAAAAAGAAGATAGAAATTATCTTTCGGAGAGATGGCCGAGTGGTTGATGGCTCCGGTCTTGAAAACCGGTATAGTTCATAAAAAATAACTATCGAGGGTTCGAATCCCTCTCTCTCCTTTTGTTGGATGAATATATTTTTTTCTTTTTTTTTTTTTTTCTTCTTAGCATCATAAAAAAAGGAAAATGGCTCGGCTGGATAGTATAGCCGAGCCAGAACAAATTAGATTGAATTGAAAGAAACAAAGAAGACCTTTTAATATGAACCGATTTTTACTTTCCTATTTTAACTACTACTTTAGTTAAGAGGAGTCATAGAAAGAACAGGTTCAAAATCACGATCAATTCCTTTTTCAAATCCTGCTGCCGCTGCCCG